AACTATGGTTATTTCATATCCCCCCTTTTCTTTACGTGCTATTCTGCTTACTATACCAGCAGATGTAGCATTATAAACTGTATTGTTACTCTTGCTACCATCAGGATAAATCTGACCCCTTCCCCTGTTCCCACCTACATATATGGGATATTTTAAGAAGTGAACGTCTTTTTTCGTAGCAGGGTCGGGGGAAAGAATAGGAAATACGATTTCACTATATTTCTGACCGGGAACAGGACCTATCACAAGAATATTTCTTTTATTAGGACGATAAAACTGAAAAGAAAGATTGCCCATCTTTTCTTTCATTTCGGGAGAAATACGATCGGGGGGGGCTAATTCGAATCCCTCAGGTAAAATAAGAACAGCTCCTACATTCAAAGCTCCCTTTTTACCATTAGCAAGAACTTGTTTAAGTTGCATATCATAAGGAATTCGAACAACTGCTTCAAATACAGTATCAGGAAGCACAGCTTGCGGAACTTCAATATCCACGGGCTTATTAGCTAAATGGCAATTGGCACATACAATTCGTCCAGTTGCTTCTCGTGGATTTTCATAACCCTGCTGCGCAAAAATGGGATATGCATTTGAAATAGATGCTCGAGTTATTGCATATATCATGATCGATACATAAATGGATCGAGTCATCTGTTCTTTTACCCAAGAAAAAGTCTTTCTATTTTGCATGGTCCAATCATTGATCCCCGGAATTTCTACAATAAATTTGATAGGTAACTAGTAGAATTCCCTATCCACAAGTTTGCCATTGTATTGATTGTACTGAAAGAATTGTACTGGTGGAATATAGTATGAATACCTTGAATTGAAAAGGTAGAAGTATAAAGAATAAGTAAGATGAAAAATGATTTATTTATACATGAAGAAAGATTCTGATTTGATTGATATCAAAAGATCTAATGAATTATTCATTCATTGAATGATAAATTACTACAAGCGAAGGAGATACACGATTTAAAAAATGGAAGATCCAATATTTCACAATTGTATCTAGAATCACTGGAAAAGTGGAAACAAGACCAGATATAATCTGATCATTCTGAGCCAATCCAAAATCGTTGTAGATCGAACCAATCATTAGTTCCCAACCATGGGTCGAGTGAAATCCGATCCATAAATCAGTAACTAAAAGAATCGAAAAAGCTTTGATTGTATCACTTAAGTTATAGAGAAATTCCTGAATCCAAGAATTTAGAATGAAAAGTTCTTCATTACCCAGAAAAAAATAACCACTTAGAATAGCGAAACAGATTAGATTTGTAGAGAAATGCAAAATGATATGGAAATGAGATTCATTGTGTCTTTGGACCAATTGTATAGTTTCCTTGTGCATTCCTATACGAAGCCTTTGCATATGTGTCTCCGAGTACTCCTTTATCATCTCGTCCAACAGGAATAGTTCTTCTAATTCCATAAATTTTTCTAGAACATTTTTCTCTTGAATATCATTCAAAAGGATTTCGGATTGCCTGGTATTCCACCAATTAAGAACCCAAGTTTCTAGACATTTCTTAAATGAGAGAGAAACCCACCAGGGCAAAAAGAGTATAGACACAAGATATGGGAGGGAAGCCAATGCTTTCTTTTTTTTCATTCTGTTTCCGTGATGTGAATTGTTAATGAACCTGTTTCATTCGTCGATTCTATCTGAGATTTCTATGAAACACGAATTATATAAAAAGAGCCTATAACTCTAACAAGAACAAGGTATCGAACCTATGGTTCTTTTCCTATTTTTGTTTTTGTGTAAGAATTGAGTCTTTGGATCTAGAATAGAACATAGAAGAAGGGCCCTTTTCGAATGAAAAAAGAAAGAAGTAAATATTCTTTCCATATTCCAGAGATCTCAATTAGGCAAATTGTAACCAATTTCCTCTTCATTTCTTCCTTTCGATGAAGACTCGAAAACCCATTTGAACTAACGAATAGAATTTGGATTTAAAGACGAAACCTACCGGATCCTTTAATTCTTTTCTTTCTATTTCGAAAGATTTCACTGTCTAACCGCAGCGCGGGGATAGGGTATCAATTCAAAGGCCTAAAAAGAGGAATTCTGTTTTACGAAAAGAAAAGAAATGTTAGGATATTTTATGAATCTATACTTATTAGACTCTTTTCTTTTTACTAGTATAAAGAATGAAGCTGGACGCCATGTGTATACAAAATAGTTTTTGTGTATAAATAGTTTCTATTCTCCTTAATCTATTTTCGTTCATTAGTTCTATTATATTTTATATTTTCTTAGTCCATATACGTCCTCCTGCTTTTGAGATGTATTAAGTTCCTTCTCTCATGCTGAGATTTCTTCTTCAGTTCATTTCAAAATACTTCAATGGGTACGCGCAAGAAATAGGCCAATTCGGCAGCTTTTTGTTCAATTTCTCGTGGAGTCAAATTCTCATCAGTACGGGTCAAGGGAATGGCTCCTTGGCCCCTGATTTCCATATAAAGGACACGGCGAGGAAAAAGACCCTCTCTCACCTCCATTCTGATTGATTGGATATCTTTCAGAAAGAAACGAAGGAAGATACGACGATTTCTTCCAGGAAATCCCCAACGAAAAAGGGACATTATCCCTTCTTTTCTATCAAATCGGTCATAACCACTACCTACATTCCATGAAATTGTGCACCACAAATAAGAACTAATGAATAGACCTGCGATCCCATAGAAAGACATCACGATCCCTTGTGGGAAAAAAAGAATTTGCTGAGACGGAAATACGGATATCAGATTTTTACCAAGATAACTGGAAGTTCCAACCACTAAGAATCCTAATGAACCTAAAAAAAGGATACAGGCCCAGCAAAAATTACTTGTTTTTCGAGACCCCGTTATAAGTTCTATCCATATATGTTCTGATCGCCAGTTCATACTATACTAGATCCAGTTGCATTCGATTGGAATTGAGAGAATAACTCAAATGGATTTGACTCGATTTTTATTGCTTGATCCCTAAGTAACTTTCATCAACTAGCAGCATTCCGACGGGAACCTTTAGGAATAATTGGTTAGATACATTGAGTTTCTATTTCAAATATTTTTCAAAAACTATTTGCTGATGATCATTTTGAATTGAATCATTTAATTGATTAAGCTATAATCGCATATACACGCATGAATGCGTATATTATGCATCGGCATACATAAAAAAACAACTATTTATGAAAGGCCACATATCATATATCCTACCATATTACATTAAAAGAGTATCTGTATGATGATCCAGTGTTGAAAGAGATTGATGAGATTTGGTCCCATCGTATTTAAACAATCTTATTTCTTTGGACATAAAGAGATAAAGAAGCCATTGCGATTGCCGGAAAGACTAGGCCCACTAAAGGAACAAAAATAGAGGGAAAGTTCAAATCTATCATAGAATGGGTACCTCGATTTCATATTTGTACCTATTATAATTCTAAATTATAATTATAAAGATATCTTATGATAAGTCTATCTATTAGAAAGAATATTAAGATAATCTTAATATGAAGTATTTCAGAATAAATAACGAATGTAGAACTAAATGAAGTGTACCTATTCCTCTTTCTACACGAATATGTATGAGAATCCGCTTTCAGAAATTGGATTCTTCTTCTCCCATCCTTATCTTCATCGTCTTTCTATCTTTCCTTTCAAAACACCTTTTTTGTTTTGAAAGGAAAGATAGAAAAGAGTTTCTTATGAGTTCCCGACTTTAACCAATCTTATTCAACAAAAAGGGAGGGATTCCTAGTGAAAAACGGGGGTTCTCGCTAAATAGAAAGAACTTCTATATTCTTCTTATTTGTTATTTGAATATTTCTATTTTCTTTATTTTATTTGAGATTTCTTCTTTCTTTTTATTTCATATTTTCTTTTTCTTTCCCGGATTTCTCGGAAGGAGAAATAAATTCTTTTTTATCTTGTCGATAGAGGGATGCTTATTCCTAATCAGGAAGAGAGGTAGAATAAAAAAAGGATCCGGGGCAAAAAGTCATTATCCAAAACTTTTGACTCTTACTACACTTATAACTGATGTACCCAAAGAAAACACCATCTTCTTAGTTTTGTTTTTTTCATTAGAATGAACTAAATGCTTATTCGCTACAAAGAAAAATAACTGAAGCTAGTGCTATACTTCCATTTGAAAATGAAGAATTTCAATCTTTTTTATCTTTTTTTAATCTTGATTCAAGGGAAGGAAACCATGTAGCTGAAATAACTCATTCAGAACACCTTTTAAAGGATTACGTGGTACAATTGGGTCGAATAAGCCCTTAAGGAATAAATACTCAGCCGCTTGTGAACCGTCGGGTACTGTCTTTTTCAATGTTTGTTCAATTACTCTTTTACCCGCAAAAGCAATGTAGGCATTAGGTTCAGCAATAATGATATCTCCCAACATACCAAAACTTGCTGTAACTCCGCCAGTTGTAGGAGATGTAAGGATTGATACATAGAATAACTTTTTCTTTGATTGATAATCATATGAAGCAGAAGATATTTTAGCCATTTGCATCAAGCTCAAACTCCCTTCTTGCATGCGTGCTCCTCCAGAAGCACACACAATAATGACAGGTAGAGATCGATTAGTAGCATACTCGATCAAACGGGTGATTTTCTCACCTACTACAGATCCCATACTACCTCCCATAAACTGAAAATCCATAACTCCAATTGCTATGGGAATACTATTTAATTGACCTACGCCCGTTTGAACAGCTTCAGTTAAACCCGTTTTTCTTTGATAAAAAGAGATGCGATCTATATAAGGTTCCTCCTCTGAATGAAATTCAATGGGGTCCATAGAGACCATATCTTCATCCATAGGCTCCCAAGTGCCAGGATCAATAAAGAGTTCAATTCTATCTGAACTACTCATTTTCAAATGATATCCGCAGTGTTCACAAATATTCATTTTTGAACTAAAAGATTTTTTATAATTTAATCCATAACAATTCTCACATTGAACCCATAACTGCTTGTATTTTGTATTTCTATCTAAATCATTAGATCTTTCTCTTATATTGAAAGAACTGCTACTAGTTTTGATACTAGAATTTCCACTTTCAATACTACTTATACTTTCCGTACAAATGAAACTAGAAATGTAACTGTCGATACCACTGTAAATGTCACTCTTAAGACTGATTTCAAAACGAAGATAACTATCAATGCAACTATTAATGTGATTATTCCAATTAGATTGAGTATCATACATGGAATAATAATAGTAGTAATTACTACTATTAGATCCACTATTCAAATAACTAGGAAAAAGAATCTCTAGTTCACTCAAAGAAGAACTAGCATTGTAAATATCAAAAATCTGATTTTCAATATCAAAATATACAGAAGAAGTGTCACCATTACTATTTCTAACTAAAAAAGTATGATCAGAGATCAAACTCCAAAAATTCCTGCTATCAAATAAATAATTTAGATAATTCATATTACTGAAACTAAAACTGTGCCAACTAGTAATCTTTTTCTCCGCATCATTTAGAATAGTTTCTTCACTTCCACTGGTATGTCCAAGAGCATCAAGACTATCCATTGATTTACTTAGTCCACACCTATGTTCTAACTTCTTGTTAGACAACATCGAATTGAACCAACATTTTTCCATAGATTCTTTCCGCCCCCTATTTTAGGAAAACCTAATACTAATAGATGAATAGTCATTCGATGAATAAAAAATCATTTTACTATTTCTTTTTTCTTTCTTTTTCTTTCTCATCAGAATTCAAATGAAGCATATGATTATGATCCAATCATTCAGATTGTTAATGAAAAACGAGCGAGTCTTGAAAAGATCTCCTTTTGAGGAATCTGTTGAATCATTTCAATATTATGATAGAATTTTTTCCTCAAAAAAAGATATATAAAGACAGGTTTCTCTCATGTAAAACTTTCAATTCTCATCAAAAAGATACATAGTTGTTTCTTCCCATAAATTCAAAATGAATTCTCGTCTCGTAGAATCTCGTGTCATATAGTCAAATAAGAAAATGAGTTTCTATTACAACAGGGAACGAAAAAGACAATATACAGGATAGGGGTAGAAGGGATCCTTCCCTTGGCTTGATCTATGGCCTGAAACTAAGGAATATAAAATGATCCACCAATCCAATCCCAAGGATCCATAATTCAGCCTATGGATCCAACAATAAAGAATAGAATAGATAAGTTGTTTAGTCTTCCTTCGATCTTATCTTCTTATGTTTATATTTTGTATATACTTGTATATCGTATTGTATATCTATCGTAAGGTCTGTACATATAAAAAAAAGATATATGCAAATACACAAAGACCCTCATAGTTCATAGTATTATAGGAATAGTATTATAGGATTAGTATAAGATGTCTTTCTTTTTCTTCGGCCCAATCTTTCTTTTTTTGAGGAAAAGAAAGATTGGGCCAAGTTTCATTGCAATCAATTAGGAGAACAAACAGGAATTGCTAAATTATACGCGCTTATTTTGTCTCTTTATCCACCTTATCCACCTTATCCACTGGTTCGAACTCGAATGTGATCTCTTTCCATACTTCACAAGCAGCGGCTAGCTCAGGACTCCATTTGGCAGCTTCACGAATAATATCATTACCTTCACGAGCAAGATCACGTCCCTCATTACGAGCTTGTACACATGCTTCTAAAGACACCCGATTAGCTACTGCACCGGGTGCATTTCCCCAAGGGTGCCCTAAAGTTCCTCCACCAAACTGTAGTACGGAATCATCCCCAAAGATTTCGGTTAGGGCAGGCATATGCCAAACATGAATACCCCCTGAAGCCACGGGCAGAACACCTGGCATAGAGACCCAGTCTTGAGTGAAAAAAATACCACGACTTCGATCTTTTTCAATAAAATCATCACGTAACAAATCAACAAAACCCAAAGTCATCTCACGTTCCCCTTCCAGTTTACCCACTACTGTACCAGCGTGAATATGATCTCCGCCAGACATACGTAATGCTTTAGCTAGTACACGAAAATGCATACCATGATTTTTCTGTCTATCAATAACTGCATGCATTGCGCGATGGATGTGAAGAAGTAGACCATTGTCGCGGCAATAATGAGCCAGGCTAGTATTTGCGGTGAACCCCCCAGTTAAGTAGTCATGCATTACGATAGGAACTCCCAATTCTCTGGCAAATACCGCTCTTTTGATCATTTCTTCACATGTACCCGCAGTTGCATTCAAGTAATGTCCTTTAATTTCACCCGTTTCGGCTTGCGCTTTAAAGATTGCTTCGGCACAAAATAAGAAACGATCTCTCCAACGCATAAATGGTTGTGAATTTACGTTTTCATCATCCTTAGTAAAATCAAGTCCACCCCGTAGACATTCATAAACCGCTCTACCGTAGTTTTTTGCGGATAATCCCAATTTTGGTTTAATAGTACATCCCAATAGGGGACGACCATACTTGTTCAATTTATCTCTTTCAACTTGGATGCCATGAGGCGGACCTTGGAAAGTTTTGG